ATTATTCTTGAATCTTGTTCGTGAAATAAAAACAATTGTTTTATATATTCTTCGAATTTCTATGTCTAGGAAACTACGAGAGGATCGTATATTTTATTACTTTCTATTTTACATTTTTTCTTTTATTGTCTTCTTTGTTCTATTTTACTTTCTTTCAGATTAAAAAAACTCTAAAGTATACTGCAGATCGAGGTAAGAAATTCAAATATTTTTTCTATTTACTTTTTTTTATATATCTGTCAGGTTCTTTAATATTGTATGGAATTTTTTTAATAATAAGAGTAAGTGAAAGTTTCTTTCTCGCATCCATTAATTGCCTTAAAAATCTCGTATGCATAGATATGAAAAGAAAATATTTGATACGCGAAGTCATGATTTGATTGATTTTTCTATTATTTCTATAGATATATCATATCTTAAAGAAATAATAGAAATGTAAATGGATCTTTTCTGGTATTCGGAAAAAAGATATTTTAAAGTCAAATGACTTGTATGTTAGAACTTAGAATAGAATAAACCCTTCTACGTGGAGGAGAGGAATAGCAATTTATTCCTATAGAACCTCTAGGAAGAAGAAGATTTAATCAGAAATATCGACAGATTCTTGCGGAGTCCAAACCAGTATTAAAAACAAAAAAAGATCCACTGTTCGAATTTCATTTCTATCGAATTTGAATATCAGAATAGTAAATATAGTTATGATTCAATGGGTTAGGTCCACTTACTTTTTTTTAGAATTTTTCCCATTTTTTGATTGGAATAATAGAAAATAGGAATATATGAAAATAAAAGGAGATATCACATTCTAAAAAAAGAAAAATATATAATAATATATATAGAATATATATAAATAATAATATTTTAGAAATAATAATATTTCACTTTCTAACTAGAATTAGTTTACTATATTCGAATTCATTAGAATGATAACAACAACGTATTAGAATTCGATTTTTTAATGCAATTCTACTATTCCTCAGTTTTTCTATTTTCTATTCCCTTTTATTTTAAAAATAGAAACTTCTTACAAATATCAAGAATATCTCTATTCTTCCTTCAAATTAGGAATACTACTGTTGGCTTTTTATGAAAAAAAGGCTCAAAAGCCCCCTATCGGATTTGAACCGATGACTTACGCCTTACCATGGCGTTACTCTACCACACTGAGTTAAAAGGGCCCCGTTTGATTCAATTCCTGAATTAAGGAACCAGACAATATGAGTTTAGTACATCTATTTGTTACTGCATATACTTATTATATAAATTATATAAATAGGATTAGAATAGATGTACATAGAAGATTAGAATATATATACATAGATCTATTTTACTTACATAGCAACTCATTAAGGAACAATAAATTGGATTTACCTAGTGAATAGAGTATAGTTAAAAAAATGATTTATTGAAATTGGATTTGATAAATATCAATGGAATGCATTTTTTCAAAACCGATTTTAATTGAAGTCATCCTCATCATAACACGAAATTCATTTCATTGATACATGTACCCACTAATTCAAATATTTCATCGAATCATTGATAAATGGATTCAATTTGTCCTGTCCCTCAGCCAAATTCTTATTGAAAAAAAACAACTTTCAATAACTTATTGATCCCTATCCTTTTTACCCAATTTCCAGATTGATTCTCGTTTTTTATTTGCCATCTTAGTGTGAGATAGAAATATACTTATCAAATCTTCTTAACAATGAATGAAAGTGAAAGAAATGAGGTTTTAATCCCTCGCCAGTTCCAGCAAATCAATCATTCGCTGAAAGGATTCTCTCTTTCTTTTGTTTTCTTTCACATTCCTTATCTTTTTTCTATTTTTCTATATAATCTATACTATATTATATATTATGTATATATAACTATATAATCTATACAATATATATATATATAATAATTATCTAATAATATATATTTCCATTTTCGATTGGTGATTGGAATGAACAATTTCGAAATCTAAAAGATGAATCAAAAATTCTAAAAGATGGAAAGAGCCTTCTGATCGAATCATATCATTCCTTTAATATTGACAATTTCAAAAAACTGTTCATACTATTAACATAGTATAATGGCGGTTGGGCAAGTATGCCCCCATCGTCTAGTGGTTTAGGACATCTCTCTTTCAAGGAGGCAACGGGGATTCGACTTCCCCTGGGGGTAGGATACTACAAAAGGAAATTGATCAGGGATTATCAATAATAAAGACTGAAATTGATTCTTCCTGGGTCGATGCCCGAGCGGTTAATGGGGACGGACTGTAAATTCGTTGGCAATATGTCTACGCTGGTTCAAATCCAGCTCGGCCCAAAAATTTGCGGATCCACCATGAAATGATATAACCCATTTGTTGTTCTCCGAAAATGACCGATGTGCTCGGATACGGAAGAATAAAAATTTCATACATCCCTAGTGCTATTTTTTTTCCGTATTACATATTTTTTACACAAATTCGTATTTTGATAAATTCCTATCAGGATCCGAAAGAGTCTTTCTTTTTTGTTTCATTGCTTCATTTTTCAATCGATTTGGCAATAACGAACGGATTACTCGTAGTCCGTGTCGATCTCTCTAAAGCGCATATCCATAGAGATATCAATATATATATAAGTTCGCCTCTTGCAGTTACAGTACAACGGTTCGAAGCTAAAATAGAAAAAGAAAGGGTTTGAATGAAATTGTAAGAATATGTATGTTGTACAATTTTTTCCCTGGGATTGTAGTTCAATTGGTCAGAGCACCGCCCTGTCAAGGCGGAAGCTGCGGGTTCGAGCCCCGTCAGTCCCGATGGATACAAATCCAATCTAAAAAAGATATCAATTCATTTCGTGTGTGAAAGGGAAAAAAAAAATAATTTCATTTCAAACAGGGATCCCCTTTTTTAGTTTAAAATAAAGATAATGGTTCCGACGAAGAAAGAAAAAAGGAAAAGGAATTTTTGATTGTATCAGTAAAGGAAATTTTTTTTTGGTATGGATAAAAGATCTTCCTATGTTATACTATTAAATTCTCGACGATGAATCGATTTGATAGATCTGATATTGTTATTCGTGATATTGATCCGATTTGATATTATCGAGATATAATTTCATTGAATTTACCGACGAAAGTTTTATCATTTCTATGGGATTAAATCCCGAAGTATTTTTTAGAAATTAAAGAGAAAGAAAACATAGAGATTATGGAAGTAAATATTCTCGCATTTATTGCTACTGCACTCTTCATTCTAGTTCCTACTGCCTTTTTACTTATAATTTACGTAAAAACGGTAAGTCAAAGTGACTAATTTTATTTAAACATGACTTCTTATTTCTTATCAATGTAATGACAATGATTGAATAAAAAAAATGAAAAAAGGATTTCAATTTCGGGTCTTAGTTTTAAATGAAATGATCAGACTACAATCAACAGAATTCTATGAAATCCAGATAGTATGGTAGAAAGAAATCAAATCTATTTCTTTCTACCATACTATCTATTATTGTATTGTTGTGTATAACGTTTTACTCTATGTTATATTTATTCTATCAAAATAGAGGTTTAATATGGACCAATCTATAAATAGTTATTTTCATATTTATATATATCTATCATAGATATAGAATTGAAATTCGATATATATAGAATGTACATAACATTGGCATTTTTTTCTTTGTTTCATCTATTTGATTTGTATTGCTCTTATTCTTCTGATTTGAATTTCATTAATCTAGTCGAGTATTAATAAAATAACAAAATTCAATAGTTCAAAATTTTAAGAACCCAGCGATAAAACAATTGATACAGTTTGATCCCTTAACTCAATTAGTAGTACCTTTAGAGTCCACTTCTTCCCCATACTACAAGGGAAAGGGAAAATGTAAAAACGACCATTAAAGCAGCCCAAGCAAGACTTACTATATCCATGCAACTTTTGTCTCCTATCTCTATCAATATGAAGGAATTATTTCATTATTATTCACTAATTTTTATCGTATTATTTTCTTTTTTTTTCACTAAAAATTTTATAAGAATAGTGGAATCGTTGGTCCAGAATCAAAGAGAGATTCTGGGATAACACCATTGACGAAACAATGCAATAAATTCAATAAGAACATCTAAGAAGTTCTTATCTGATTTCTAGTATAATTGAAAAAATATATATATATTAAGCATAAATAAAAAATATCTAGAGATATCCTAGGAAGTATTAAGACAATGAATGTTACTAACAGGTAGGAATAAAAAGACCTATGTTTTATTTTGCTCGCCATTTCATTAAGTAAAAAGTAAAAAAATATAGAATCAAGATAGATTACTTTGCATACTCATACTCGTATTTGCATCTCTTATCTCCATTTGATCTAATCCTTACCGTCTCCCGATTCGTTATCTAAAATAATCGGAAAACAACCTCTGAAATTCTTTGACTAGAGGTTACCGAAAAGAAATAATTTCATTTTTGAATTTGATTCAAATAATATATAAATATTATATTAAATAATAATATGACTAAAAAAAAGAATATTAAAAAATATTAAATTCGAAATTTTTAAATAAATAAATATAAAAAAAGCAAACCAATTAGATATTCAATTTAATTAATCTAACTAATATTGAATAAATCGAGAAGCATTCATATACTTTACATGAGTCTGTATACCAGGTTTTTCTTCAGCCCCCTCCCCAAAAATTAAATTAGATTTCCTGTCCAACCTATCCCTATCCAATCTAATTCAAGACCCTGTTAGTAAATTGACACTCCAGTTGTAGTGGAGTGAAGACTATCATTTCAAGATTTATCGATTCCTTTTCACTACTAGAATGAATTTTTCATTGAATCCGAGACGAAAAGATTTACTGCGTTTTAGAGAACAAACCTCCCGATACTTAGAATTTTGAATCAAACAAGTCTCAAGAGTCCTTTTCCCGCGCTTGCTTCCGCTGAAAAAAAAAAAATAGAAAGTTTTCTATCAACAAAACGGAATAAACTATTTCAATTCTCTTGTCGA